AGGTGTTCCATCTTGCAAGTAGGGCATATCTTGTCTAGACAAAATTTTAGAAATGATACCTTTATTCCCATGTCTTCCAGCTACTTTATCACCCACTTTGATTTCACGTTTCTGTAAAATATATACACGAATCTTTTCTGGATTATAGCTGGAACCCGTCTTTTTCTGGATCCATCTCACATCAATAACTCGACCTCTTCCGCCTATAGGTAGTTTTAGAGAAGTTTCTTTTGAAGTGGATACCTGAATCCCAAGTATGGCTCGTAATAATCTATCCTCGGGGGCATACGAGGATTCGTTCGCTGTCTGAGGTGTTAATTTACCTATTAAAATATCGCCGGTTTCTATCCAAGATCCCAGCATTACAATTCCATTTCTGTCTAAATTTCGGAGTAAATGAGCCTCTAAATGGGGTATTTCCTTAGTAATTCTTTCGGGACCTTGACTTGTCACATGAGTCTGAATTTCATATTTCCGTATGTGAAAAGAAGTATAAATATCTTCACACACTAGTCGTTCGCTAATTAGTACTGCGTCTTCAAAATTGTAACCTTCCCATGGCATATAAGCGACTAATACGTTTTTTCCTAAAGCGAGTTCCCCACCAACTGTAGCCGCCCCGTCTGCTAAAATTTGCCCCTTTTTTATACATTTACCCTGCTGAACCTGAGGTTTTTGATGCATACAAGTATTTTTGTTGGAACGTTGATACATAACTAATGGAATGTTTATAGTGTCCCCATTACTTGATAAAATGATCTTGTGAGTATCAGTATAAATGATCTTTCCTTCGCGTTCAGCTATAAGAGACACCCCCGAATCTAGAGCCGTTTGGCGTTCCAGCCCAGTTCCAACAATGCACTTCTCGGATCGAGAAAGAGGAACTGCTTGGCGCTGCATATTAGAACTCATTAAAGCCCGATTCGCATCATTATGCTCAATAAACGGAATGAGGGAAGCTCCAATAGAAAAATATTGGAAAGGAAAAATACTTCTAAAACGAATCTGTTCCCATGCAATAGTCAAAAATTCTTGACGGTATCGAGCCGGAACAACTTGTTCCTCTTGAATACCCCGATTCAGGGCCAAAGAATTTCCTGCGGCTACCATATAATATTCATCTCCATTTGGTGATAAATAAATTATCTGTGCCTCTTTTGATCTCTCAGACATTTCATAAAGCGGACTCTCTATAGATCCCCAAGGACCAATCCTCACATGAATAGCTAAAGATCCAATAAGTCCAACATTGATTCCTTCAGACGTGTCAATTGGGCAAATACGCCCATAGTGGCTCGGGTGGATATCTCGTATCCGAAAGCTAGCAGTTCGTCCCGTCAATCCTCCAGGACCCAAATAACTCAATTTTCGCCCATGAACAATTTGTGTCAATGGATTAGTTCGATCCAAAACTTGAGATAAAGGGTGTAGGCCAAAAAAGGATTCATAAGTGGTTGTTAATGAAGTTGAAGTTACCAAATTTTGAGGAGTCGGTATCAATTTATGTCGGATTGCTCCACATATAGTTCCTCGAATCGAATTTTCTAAACGAACAAGAGCCAATCCGAATTGATCTTGTAACAGATCTGCTACAGAACGAATACGTTTATTTTTCAAGTGATTCATATCGTCAAATGTACCCATTCCAAATTTAATTCCGATCAAATGATCCGCAGCAGCCAATAGATCTCGTGGTAACAAAAATGTATTGTTCTGAGGTATATCAAGATTCAGTCTCCGGTTCATATTTCGTCGACCAATCCTTCCTAATTCACATTTTTGTTGAAAAAATTTCTTTTGTAATTCCTTACATAAGGACTCAGAAAATACCGGATCCCCACCGACACAAGCAAATTGTTGATAAAACTCCAAAATGGCATTTTCTTTGGATCCAATCTTTTTTTTCTCCTTATCATTCGAGAAAGACAAGAAAATTTCAGGGTAACAAACATTATCTAGAATTTCTCTTAGATTTGAACCCATAGCCGATGATAAAACTAGAATAGATATTTTTTGTTTCCTACTTACACGTGCCCATATCCTTGTTCTTCTATCAATTTCTAATTCCGATCTTCCTCCCCAATCTGATATTATAGTGCTGGTATAAACAGCATTTCCGTTATGATCCAATTCTGAACGATAGTAAATACCGGGACTTTGCAATATTTGATTGATCACAATTCTGTATATTCCATTTACTATAGAGGTTCCCAGGGAATTCATTAGAGGAATGTTTCCAATAAAAACAGTTTGTTGTTGCATATCCCTACCGGTTTTCAAAATTACTCCCGCAGGGACATATACTTCAGAAGAATATGTGAGTGATTCATACACAGCATCTCTTTCCTTTATCAGGGGCTCCACCAATTGATACCTTTCCACAAATAATTGAAATTCCATTTCTTGATCTCTATCTTCAATTTTTGGAAACTTATGAAATTCTTCCGTTAAACCCTGATTAATGAACCTACAAAATCCCTCAAATTGTATCTGACTAAATCCAGGTATTGTGGACATTCCCTCATTTCCATTCCGAAGCATCTTAATCTTAAGTTTCCTATTTATTTTTATTGAAAAATTTCAATTATTGATTCACTATTCATCGACCCATATGGATCGACCTAGCAATAATAGAATGTATATTCTGTTTACTGAATCACATAAAATTTTAGTCAACTCCATATATCTATTTCAAACGTATGAACGGAGATGGAACGGCGGAATAAAGAACATTTTGGGCGCAGGTTCAAATTTTCGACGGGTTAAATTGAGAAAATATTTCTGGAAAAAAAATTCTGTTACTTACACTTATGGAGCCTTGTTCAAAATTGGTCCAACTTCTACCTAACGTATTAGTATGATATTACGATCCGACGGGATACCACAAAAAGGAATGATTGAGATTGAATCTCCTCTTTATATCTATATAAATGAAATAAAGACAGAATAATCAGAAGTAGTATAGAGTTTTCCCTTTTTTAACACAAAAAATGGAATTTCATGTTCTAAAAAGAATTGGCGGATTTTTTTTGGTAGGGAGGGCAATTTATAGAATACACTTGAATTGTGTAACTTAATATAAATATACTAAAAAAAAATATTGTATTTATTAAGTACATATTTATTAAGTACATGTTGATACGGCTATCTATCCATATATCACATCCTTTCTTGCACTTTCTGGAGCAACATTAACATGGATCACACTCCACCAAAATTAGTATTTTATATTCAATATTGCAATCTATTTATTCAATGAAAAATTAAAATATGAGAATTCTCTCTAGGGATATGTACATAAGAGAGAGACCCGTCTCGGTATCTGGGTAACAATTTGTGTTTTGGGGTTTACATATACACATATATGTTGTTATAATTGAAATAGAAACGTTTTTTTCAATAAAAAAAAATGAGATTAGTCATAAATCGGTCATAAATCAATTTTCTTTTTCCATTCAAGGAAATAAAATTTTATCTCCGATAAAAATTGAAGAACCATTCACTAATTTCAATTTAAAGACTAATTAAAAGTAAATTGTTAATGGTTCCAATTTGCCCTTAATTTTTCAGTCTGTCGCCAGAATTTGACTCTCAATAGAAAAGAAACGAGAAGGGAAATTATTAACTTATATATATTTTGAGATATAATAAATCGAAGAAAATAATCGAAACCAGATAAAAAAAAAAGAATGTGTTTTTGAGGATTAAGTACAACGGGATTCAAGATAAAAAAAAAGAGTTAAGTTAGTAGTAGAAATAGAATATGGCTAATATTTTTATCCATTTTATTTTGGATCTAAATTTGGCGGCATGGCCAAGTGGTAAGGCGGGGGACTGCAAATCCTTTATCCCCAGTTCAAATCCGGGTGTCGCCTGATCAACCAAAGATTTTTGATTTCTTATTCTGCCGATCTAATTCGATGAATTATTGCTCCGCAAGAAGTGGAGGCGTGGACGTGTCAATACTTGATTTTTATAAACTATAGCGTAGGTTTTAGAAAAGACTGTAACTTTTTTTCTTAAAATCTAAGTCTAGCCCAAATCAAATCGGCAGTAATAGGGATGAAGCAAAAACCTCAATTATTAATTTAATCATTGGTAATGATCGATTCTCACCATTTATTTCAAATTTTTTGAAATAAATGGTGAGAATCAATTCCAGAATGGAATTAAGAACTAAGATCGGAAATCTCGATATACAAAGATTCCTAAAAGGCACCCCATTTTTACTACTAGAATAAAAGATTATATAAAAGACTAGCATATCAAAATCTCTTAAACAATTTTTAATTTTAAGTAGCGTCTCGTGATTCTGTTGGGTATTAAATTAGATTAGATACAATGATGGGAAATAAATTTAGGGCTTGTAGAAAGGCACGAATTTTTATTTAAACTCACGAAAGGCTATGAGTGCTCAGACATAGAATCAGAATAGTTGGTCGACTCTTAGAATAGTTGGTCGACTCTTAGAATAGTTGGTCGACTCTTATAGTATAGAGTAAGGGTAAAAATTGAAAAAAAAAAGAATCTATGTATGTAGTAATAGTGGCAGTGGGTTCTACCGATTCTTTCATAGAAAGACAGTAAGCTTAGATCAAATAGAAAATAGAGGTATCTGATATATAGTTGTGTATAGAAAAGGCGCGTGTATCATCTTGTACTTAATACTTCCTGATTCTACCGGAAATCTTAAAATATTGAAACTTGTTGCAAATGTATTCATTGAATTGATTTGGTTCATCAATAGTCTTAAGTCAGAATCCTATTTTGACTCTGTGCCATTGATTCCACTATGATTATTAAATAATAATCGAATAATTCTTTCATAGAAATAAGGGACATAATTCACATGGATATAGTAAGTCTTGCTTGGGCTGCTTTAATGGTCGTCTTTACATTTTCTCTTTCACTTGTAGTATGGGGAAGGAGTGGACTCTAGTGCTGTGGACACTACAAATACTAAATTGAGTAATCGATTGCTCAATCGAACTGTATCAATTCTTTATTAATCGTTTTGCGAAGCCTTGCCTTAAAAAAAAGTATTCAAAATTGTACTGGAATAGAGTAATAAATCATTATCATAATTGTATTTTGCAACTCAAATCTACGCATAATAGAAGATTCTTTCCAACCGAATTTTGACTAAATAGTCTATATTTTTTTTTCTAAAAGAAAAAAAATTCTATTATTATGACACTATATATTTTCTTTCCACTGTAAGCGAAAGGATTAGTGATTGTCCAAAGAGGTCCTACACATAATAAAATTAGAGCTTTCTTCCGTTAGGCTATTTACATATCACACATTTCACATTTGTTTTAAACTTCTAGAAATTATACTTTTTTGACTCATCTCATGTTTTGTTTAAACATGAAAAACGGCTAGGTTTACTCTAACCCCTTTTCCAAATCCGAAGAAGTTATCATATAACTACGCGGATCATCCATTAATTGTTCAATCAATGACTTCTTGAGATGAAAAAAAAGAAATAGAATTAAAGTTTTATCTTATCTATATATACATCTACTATATACATATTGTAATTTTATCTATTATGAAGCCTATATTAATATTAGTATACAATACTAGCTAGTGTGGTAGAAAGAACTATACTATATATTATAGTTCTTTCTACCACACTAGCTTAGATACTTAATAACCTACTTCTGTTCTGATTCCAGCTCAGCGCAATCATTTCATTTAAGACTTAGAGTTTGAATTCTTTTCTTTCATTTCTTGAATCATTGAATTGAACTGCTAAGAACTGATAATTCAAGTTTCATTCAAATTAATCATTTTGGCTAACTGTTTTTACATAGATGATAAGTAAAAAAGCAGTAGGAATTAGAATGAACAGTGCAGTAGCAATAAGTGCGAGAATATTGACTTCCATAATCTAATCTTTTTTTTTTCGCAATAACGTAACTCGGGATCTAATCCCATAGAGATGATAAATTTGATTCCTGTAAATTCAATGGGATGAATTGTATCTTGATGATACTGAATCAGATCAATATTATGAATAAAAATTTCTGATCTATCAAATCAATTTCTCGTTGAGAATTGAATAGTATAACATAGGGAGTTTATCCATACAAAAACCATTTTTGATTAGATCATAAATACCTATCATTAGGTTTTCATCCTTTTTCCACTTGTTCTTTTCTATAACCTAGCATCTTATCTTCCTTATACAATTCTTATACTTATACATATACATAGGATTTTGTATATAGAATACATATACATAGGATTTTGTTACATATACATAGGATTTTGTATATAGAATTATAAGGTATTATATAATATAACCGGTATTCTCTAGGGCATACAGAGAGACGAACAGTATAAGTATAAGTGAGATGTAAAAAAGGTAAGGTTAAGTCTAAAAAATCGACTATTCAAGCTTTACCTTTACTAAGAATAAGAAAAGAAAGGAGCCCCACTTGGTTTTGTTGGTCTTTTATTTTATCTTATTTTATTAGTATACTCTTTGTTTTGTTGGATTGGAGTTGGAACGTATACATCAAAAATTCAATATAAAATTGGAATGAGAATTAAATAAATTGTTTCAAATCAGTAGTCATAATTGAGGCTAAAAAAAATTTTGATTTAGAAAAGATGTGCTTTAACCTAAAAAGTACTTTGCCGGAGAATTAAATTCTATGAAGATTAAGTTCATTGTATATCATATAAATATAATAAACAAAGCTATTTTGTGTCTGTACCCCCCCAAAAATCTGAGCACTCTATTCCATTTCATTGATCAAGAGCAGAATGATTGAAAAAAAAAGAGTATTGGTATCTCTTAAACTTTAAATACTGAATACTGAATATAGCAATAGTACCAATTGTACTAAATCTACATATATTTTTCCTTATCAATTAGTACTGGGGAAGAAAAGGAACTTCCCACATTTATCTGATGAGACATGCGAAACAAAAGAAATAATCTCCACGGTGCGAATTTGTTCGATTCCATTTTGCTCTTCGTCTTCCCTTTCGCAAAAATAGAGAAATGAATTTCTCAATTCATGAGATCCTAGTTCGGGACTGACGGGGCTCGAACCCGCAGCTTCCGCCTTGACAGGGCGGTGCTCTGACCAATTGAACTACAATCCCGGCGAGGTGTATAGCATACATATACTTAGGATTTCATAAGAATATTCTACTCGTCATGTTGGAACGTAACAGATATGCGAATGCTATATTGATATTATATCCACATAAATATTATATCCACATAAACACGGGCTTTAGTGAGAGTGAGACGGATTATTAGTAACTAGTGCTTTTTTATTTTATTGTTAAATAAAAATAATCAATCTTTCAATGAGATGAAAAAAAAAAAGATAAAGAAAAATTTTTCTTTATTTCTCTACGAAGCAGGCATTACCCTTTCTTTTCTATAGGAAAAATTAATTATATCTTACTCAATTATATCTTACTCATGGGACGGTGAATTCTTGGGCCGAGCTGGATTTGAACCAGCGTAGACAGTCGTCAACGAATTTACAGTCCGTCCCCATTAACCGCTCGGGCATCGACCCAGGAGGAATTCTTTATATGCTTATTGATAATCCATGATCAACTTCCTTTCGTAGTACCCTACCCCCAGGGGAAGTCGAATCCCCGCTGCCTCCTTGAAAGAGAGATGTCCTGAACCGCTAGACGATGGGGGCATATTCGCCCGACCGTCATCATACTATAATGATAGTATGAATAGTTTTTTGGAATTGTCAATATAATCTAATGGTATGGCTAGATTCGAAGAGTCTTTTTATATTCTGATTCTATAGGATTTTAATTTGAATTGAACTTTTTTTTTTTTTCTTCAATTTTAACTCATTGCTTCGTTTCTTGTTCAGATAAAATATGCCTATCACTATCTCACATTAAGTCAGAAAATTCAAAAACGAGAAAAATTTTACCCCTTTTCTAGGTAAATAGAATTTATTTTTCCATTCTGAGTCTACTGCATATATGTATATATGCAGTAGACTCAGAATGGAAAATGGCTAAGTCATGAATTGAGCAGGCCCTTTTAACTCAGTGGTAGAGTAACGCCATGGTAAGGCGTAAGTCATCGGTTCAAATCCGATAAAGGGCTTTTTTCATGAAACTCAAGTCTTTGTCTTCGTTTTTCATCGAAGAATACAGTTTGATAATAAAAGGCAAACATTCTTGTATTATTTATAATATAATGAGTTCTTATTATTTTATTTTGAGTTCTAATTAATAATTTAAAAGTTGAACATTTAATTATTATTATATTGACTAATTGAACTTAGTGGGTGGGGGCTTCTAGCTTGTAGTGACATAATAGTCCTCTTTATATCTTATTATTATTTATTTAAATATTCCAGGAAACATAACATAAATATTCTAGATATCCAACTCCTATTTATTAATCACAAACCAAAATATTCCTACTTCCCTATTGTTCCCACCAAACCTACCATAAAAATGGTAACTAAAAAAAAAGTAAGTGGACCTGACCCATTGAATCATGACTATATTGGCTATTCTGATATTTAAATTCGATCTATATTAAATTGTAGAAAACGGGTTTTTTATTTCCTTTTTTAGTTTCTTAGATCACAAAAGACAAGAATTTGTCGATATTTATGATTTGATTTTCTTGTTAATGGACGCTCTATAGGAATAAATCGCTATTCTTTTCCGATACATATAATATATATATATATATATATATATAATATTGAAAAATCCATTTTTCAATATCTTTCCTTGATTTCAAAATCTGATTCCCATATTGTTTTGTTGTTTTGTTTCAGCAATGCAAATAGAGAACGAACGCGAGAAAGGGGCCTTCAGTTCCAGTTTATCATTATTTCATTTAATATTTCATTTAGGGGCAAGGAAAAAAGAGATTTTCCTTTTTTTGTTGGACTCGTTAAAAGATATACTCTGGAATCTGAGTTACAGGAAAATTTAGGGTTCAAATGGTTATATAGTAAAGACTAGTCGAATTGCACTCATGGATTTACCTAGGTCGGTTTATCAACCAATAGAAAATAAAAAATAATTCTTCTTTTTTTTTTCGAAACCCATTGTATTGTATTCTAAAGGGCATGGAACAACGAATCGTCCATACATAATTGAACTATCGCATGCCCTGAAAATGAGATGACGTGTTCGGAAATGGTTGAAGTAGTTGAATAGGAGGATCACTATGACTATAGCTCTTGGTAAAATTACCAAAGAAGAAAATGATTTATTTGATATTATGGATGACTGGTTACGGAGGGACCGTTTTGTTTTTGTAGGCTGGTCCGGCCTATTGCTCTTTCCTTGTGCTTATTTCGCTTTAGGGGGTTGGTTCACAGGTACAACTTTTGTAACTTCATGGTATACTCATGGATTGGCCAGTTCCTATTTGGAAGGTTGTAATTTCTTAACTGCTGCGGTTTCTACCCCTGCAAATAGTTTAGCACATTCTTTATTACTACTATGGGGACCTGAAGCACAAGGGGATTTTACTCGTTGGTGTCAATTAGGAGGGCTGTGGACTTTTGTTGCCCTCCATGGTGCTTTCGGACTAATAGGTTTTATGTTACGCCAATTTGAACTTGCTCGATCTGTTCAACTGCGACCATATAATGCAATCGCATTCTCTGGTCCAATTGCTGTTTTTGTTTCTGTATTCCTTATTTATCCATTGGGTCAATCTGGTTGGTTCTTTGCACCCAGTTTTGGTGTAGCAGCTATATTTCGATTCATCCTCTTCTTCCAAGGGTTTCATAATTGGACATTAAACCCATTTCATATGATGGGAGTTGCCGGAGTATTAGGCGCTGCTTTGCTATGCGCTATTCATGGTGCTACCGTAGAAAATACTTTATTCGAAGATGGTGACGGCGCAAATACATTCCGTGCTTTTAACCCAACTCAAGCTGAAGAGACTTATTCAATGGTCACTGCTAACCGCTTTTGGTCCCAAATCTTTGGGGTTGCTTTTTCCAATAAACGTTGGTTA